CAGAAACAATTAGAGGGTTTCGGTTGATCCTTTCCGGAGAATTAGACAGTCTTCCTGAACAGGCCTTTTATTTGGTAGGTAACATCGATGAAGCTACCGCGAAGGCTATGAACTTAGAAATGGAGAGCAATTCGAATAAATGACCTTAAATCTTTGTGTACTGACCCCTAATCGAACCGTTTGGAATTCAAAAGTGAACGAAATCATTTTATCTACTAATAGTGGTCAAATTGGCGTATTACCAAATCACGCCTCTGTTGCTACAGCCGTCGATATAGGTATTTTGAAAATACGTCTTGACGGCCAATGGTTAACGATGGCTTTGATGGGAGGTTTTGCTAGAATAGGTAATAATGAGATCACTGTTTTAGTAAATGATGCGGAGAAAGGTAGTGACATCGATTCACAAGAAGCCCGGCAAACTCTTGAAATAGCAGAAGCTAATTTAAGAAAAGCTGAAGGAAAGAGACAAAAAATTGAGGCAAATCTAGCTCTCCGACGAGCTAGGACACGAGTCGAGACGATCAATGAGATTTCGGAACTAGTTGGTGTGTCCGAATAATCAAAAGAGGTTTGGTCTATTTTTTTATTTGATTTGATTTGATTGTATTCACTCGACAGAATTAAATCAGGCGTAATTCTATTTTGATCCAACAAAAAAAAAAAGAAATATAAAAGATACAAAATAAATATCAATAAAAGCAGATGGATATAAAAACTTATTAGAGACCAGAGTCGGTGGGATCTAATAAGTTCTACCTACTATTGGATTTGAACCAATGACTCCCGCCGTATGAAAGCAATACTCTAACCACTGAGTTAAGTAGGCCGTTTATCATCACAAAGAAAACCAAATGGGACCCATCCCATCGATGGATTATAATATAGAAATTACTTATAAGCAATAACGCGCAAACAGATCAAAGAACTATGATCTTGGATCGTGGAATATTCATCTTGACAAGAAATTATCTACATAATAAAATAGGTATTACAAGCACTAAGGGCTATAGCTCAGTTAGGTAGAGCACCTCGTTTACACGCGCGCCAATGTTTTCAGGGGGGTCCATCATGCAATCAAAAGAATTTATCTTATTGAGAAATCGATGTCTTACTCCATAACTTTGAGGGAACAAGAGAACAATAGCCTGACAAGGGGTTCAGTCTTGTCCCTTTTAGGTGCCAAACAGGCCCCATAGTCGATTTGAGATATTGATAAGGTAAATGTCTATTCAATGCTAGGCATAATGAGTACAGGGACCTCAAAAAAAGATCTTTTCGCCCTATGAACTTTAAGGTGTATGAAGTTTCATATTTAATTTTTAAGCAGAGCGATAGAGACTTCATCTAACTTAGGTTAATACTTCATCTAACTTAGGTTAATCTAGGCCAGAGGCAGACCTACGTCAAGATACCCCCTTTGAAACACTTTGGTAGTGTTCCTGGATCAGAATTAAAATAATGACTCAGAGCACATGGAGCCATCTCCTATTTTTCTATCAAAAAAAAATATGGCGGACTAACTGATAGAAATATCAGTTAATGAAAGAGCCCAATGCACAAAAAATTGCATGTTGGGTCTTTGAAACAGTTCAGATCATTTTGATAATAAAAAGTTTGATATGTTTTACCGAGAAAGTCTACGGTTCGAGTCCGTATAGCCCTAGAGCCCTAAAAAAGGAAAATAAAAAAAATTGTATAATTTTAATTTACCCATTCTAGTTTGTTGCTTGTAACCGACCAGTTTTTTCATCAAAAAAAGTATTCCTAAATTATTTCTATAAGCCCGGTCACGAGTATCTTTTAAAGCCGAACATAAAAATGAAAGCAAAAACACATTTCAATTCATTTTAATGGGCTCAATGGATATTTATCCAATCGTGTGTGGCTAAACAAACTTATTTGCTTCATGAATCTTCGGAGTTGAATTCCATATTAATTTTCCTCCTTTTCTGTCCACAATCAGAAAGTTAGTGATACTCTCCCTCTAGTATAGGAATGACCTGCTTTCTTTGTGTACAAGCTAAAGTTTGAAAAACAACTATATTTGGTAAGTTTCATTGTAAACATTGTCAAAAACGTCAACTAGGCTTTTGTCTTTGTATACCTTCCCGAAACCTAGCAAACCACATCACAAAAGGGGGGTAGTATTCTCTTTCTGTATTCACGTTCACTATTCAATCAATAGAAACTCCTCAGCCTGGATATTAAGAAAAGGAATATACCAACACCGATCTATTCTAAACCTTGAGATGAGATGGAAATTTCTATAAATTATCTTACATCTGACTACTTGTTCTATTCGAACTCTCTAAGAAAAGAGGAAAACCCTCCTCTATTCATACAAGAATAGAAATATATAAAGATACTCAAAATGGATTTCAATTTCTAATAATTAGAATATATTCATTTATATAAAATATATATAAAATAAATTCCTTTTCTTTCGAGAGTTCGAGAGAATCCTAGGTAAGATGAAAACGAGAGAATTTGTATAATT